TTTCTAATAGAATTGAAATTTCGTAGAATTTATTGAAATTTAGTAGAATTTCCAAATTCTTATTTTCATTTTTTTTTATTAAAAATTCGAAATTAAATATTTAATAAAAGAAAATTTCAATTTTTCTTTTTTAATTTATGTAGAAATTGAAAATATTATTTAAACTATTAATTATTTAATTAATTATTTAAAATTATTGAAACTATTTATTAATTATTATATTAATTCTAAATTATTATATTAATTATATATAGAATTCTATTCTATTAATATTCGATGAATATTTATTCTATATTTGATTCTATATTAAAATATAGAATATTAATTTATTACTTATTACTATTTTTTTTTTTTTACTATTTTATTTATTAATTTCTATTTTCAATTTATTAAATATTTTTTAGAGTAAAAAAAAATTTCATTTCTATTACTATTTCTATTACTATGATATATATTAAAAAAATCATTAATATATTAATAATTTCTATATTAGTTTTCTATATCATTTATTAGTTTTCTATATCATTTACTAATTTCTATATTATTTTATATATTATACTATCATTTTTTAGTATATTACTATATTATTGATTAGATTATTAATTAATCTATATATATATTAAGTTAAGATTTATATATTATTTTTAGATTCTTTATTTGTATTATTTAATATTAATTCGAAATATTAATTAATATTAATAAGGAATACGAATTAATAAGAATATAAGAAGTATATTGTTTACTTTATCTTTCTATTCTTTATATTGATATTGAATTGATATTGAATACGGCAAAAAGAACTCCTTTTTTTCTTTACGAAGTACATGAAGTATGCCAAAAACCTATTTTACAATGTTAACAATGAAAGTTTTCAAAGATTTTCTCATTTTTCAAACTTCGACTTGTGAACTTGTCCATAAATACAGTACGTGGTTCTTAAACTCGTGTAACTTACTAGAGGATTGGGGTTTGGTTGGGTTAGGTTGGAATGTGTTTTTAATCGAGTTCATGTCACGATTTTACCTCGAAAAATTCATTAGGCTTGAATAGGTAGCAAAAAGATAAAGAAAAAAGTCTCACTAACTTGTTAATTACGGGCAGGAGGGGAGGAAATTTCATATGTAATTGATTGACCTATGAAGAGGAATGAAGAAATTATGGTTTGCTTAACCAAGATTCGAACAAATACAAATTGGATTTACCTACTGAAATGTGATTTTTTTGGTTTCAGTTTTATGTCTCGGCCCTGAATGATTGTTGTGAGCAAGCTTATGAGAATGGTTTTTTTTTGATGAACCAAGTAATCGCCCCCAAGCGACCAGTTCCAAACAACAAAGAAAAAAAAGAATGAAGAAATGAAAACAAGAATTTTTTTATTTGAATTTTTTTAGGGCTATACGGATTCGAACCGTAGACCTTCTCGGTAAAAGAGCTCAAACTTATTATTATCAAAATGATTCGAACTTTTTCAAAGACCCAACATGCATTTTTTTTTTTTTTTTGCATTGGGCTCATTCATTAACTGATATAAATAATCAGTTAGTCTACCATAATTCTCTTGATAGAAAGATAACAAAATGGCTCTATGTGCTCGGATTTATTGATTCCGATCCGAGAGCACTACCAAAGTGTTTCAAAGAAGGGTTATCCTGATGTAGGTTTGCTTTTGACTTAGATCAATCTAAGTTAAATAGAATCTCCATTGCCCCGCTTCTGCTTAAAGAATACAGTATGAAACTTTATACACCTTAAAGTTCATAGGATAGGAAGAAAAGAGAATTTTTTGAGGTCCTTATACTCATTATGCCTAGCATTGAATAGACTGCGTATTTACCTTATCAAGGTCTTAAATCAATGATGGGGTTATATTGGGCGCGTCTAAAAGGATACCTAAGTTTACCCGAATCTTTTGTGTCAGGCTATTGTTCTCTAAAAGTCATGGAGTAAGACATCGACTTATTAATAAGTCTTTTGATTACATGATGGCCTTCTTTGAAAAAAAAAAACATTGGCGCGCGTGTAAACGAGGTGCTCTACCTAACTGAGCTATAGCCCTTTGGTTTGTGATACATATTTTATCATGTCGCTAATTTGTTGTCAAGATAAATATTATATGACGCAAGATCCTATTGCTTTGATCAATATTGCTTATAAATAAGATTCCATATATAATATAATTAATCTTACATTTCGAATCCATTGATGTGATGGATTCCATATCTTTCTTTTTCTTTTTGGGATGATAACTGACCTACTTAACTCAGTGGTTAGAGTATTGCTTTCATACGGCGGGAGTCATTGGTTCAAATCCAATAGTAGGTAGAACTTATTAGATATCAGAATCAATGCTATCTAATAAGTTTTTTTATTCACCTTAATTTTCTTAATTTTTGATCGTTTTCATTCCATTCTATTTTCATTTTTGAATTGAAAAAAAAATTTTGTTGTATTCGAATCTGATTCTACTTAATAATTCTATTCAATTGGCAGAATAAAAAAA